CCATTAGCTTTGTTTGAGCAGTACTTTTCGGCTTGACTTGAATGAGTGGAGGAGGCTCTATGCTGATGCGGTCCTAACTCATCTCCCTATCTTGGGATCGGTCCAGACGCTCAGCAATGTTAGCCATGTCGAACTCGTAAGCAACAGAATCAAACTCAGAATCCACAGCTTATGATGAAACTAGATCGACGGAGGAAACGAGCTCTCTTTCAGATCCTTACACTTCGGCTAAAGGAGATTACTCGGCTACAGTTGCTTCCTCTCTTTCACCTGAACCTGCTAAGGTTGGGCGGATTCTTCGGATAAACCTCCTTCATTCTACCTGGGTCTTTTCTGTACCTTCGTTAGCTTCCTATGAAGCCAGTATGCCTCTTTGCACACCTTCCCCCCCATCCAATTCGGTGCCTAGCCTCTTTGTCATAGAGTACATGCGGAGAACCACTTTTAAGCATGAGTTGAGCACTGGTCCTCCAAAGTATGGGCAGTAGTAATGGTTCAAAAAATGCAGGGAGGAGCAGGGAAAGAGCCTGCCCCATCGTCCAAGTACTAAACGGACCTTAAACTAGAGCCAGGAGACAGATCCGAATACCCACACTCGAGGAACAGGCCAACGTAGCTTACGGGGAAGGGGATCAGAAAGACTAAACCGGGAGTGCAGTTACGGTAGCTAGTTTCGTGAGGAAACTCTTTTTTCGCGGGTTCCTTAAAGCAAGCTTTTGGCTGTGCAGATGGAGATCTGTTGAGATCAGCGCTTCCGGCGGTTCAAGGAAGGGAACCGAGACTCCGGGCAAGTCGATCAGAGCAAGGACCAGAGAAAGACGTTAGAGCTAGTACAGGTTTAGTTCCATCTATCTCTTTCGGGAAAAAGGCTAGTTGGGTACGCTCAAAAGTGAAGTCAGTTAGTGGAGCCCGTTACCGTTAGTCAAGTGATTCGCTCAGTAAACGAGTAGAAAAAACCCTTCTTTCAAGTCAAGTGGAAGAAAAAGATAATGCGCTCCCGGAGAACAGAATCTATCCTTTCGGCTCAAGGCTCAGTGCTCGGTAGGTCGTAGATAAAACGGTTAGTTGCGTTACGGGGGGTCGAGGGCTATTTTCCAGAATAGACCTTTAAAGTCAGCCTTTCAAGAGTAGCCCTTCCACAAGCGGATGGAAAAGGGGAAAAGGTACCTGGAGTTCTTGGGCTAATATAGGTCCAGCTGATCAGAGGGAGGAAAGGGCAGAGTGGTTTGATGAATTTACTATTCCTTGCAGTCCTATTCGCTCGTAGAAATAGAACAGAGAGGGTTAAACGAAACCGTTGTTAATGCTTGTAGCTTGCGTGTAGTAAATAAATGCCTCAGGCATTCATTTCTTATGCGGTAAAGACAGAGTCACTGAAGGTATCTGAGGAAGGGAGAGCTACCGAGTCAGTAACCGGTCCGAACAGGCTATCTTCAAAAAACATATCTGTCTAGTCGTCCCAAAAAGCGGTAGCGAAGCTCAGGTGGTAATGCAAGTGCGCGGTGAGCGTAGTAGCCCCCTCCTTGTACAACCAAGCTAGTGAGGGCCTTTAAGCCTGTAAGAAGTAGGGCAGCTTTTTCTCTGGAACAAAGTAGCTCCCTCGGAGAAAGAAGCCCTATCTAAAGGGGGCATCCCTCCATCTCTCTTTTCCTTTATCTTGGATTTATTAACCCCTCTTTTAGTCGAACAGCTCTACCAAAATAGGTCAGTCGAGGACTCGACCGGGTACTCGGCCAGTAGAGTAGATCCACTATAGCTTGCCCTTTCATCGTCTTTCGAGAAGTACACGTAATGTCAAAGAAGGAATGACTATCTAAGTTGGTTAATGCCGGTAAGTTCGAAGAACGAAATCCAAGTTCTATTACGTGTGGGGGCTACCTATTTGGCAATGTTCAAGTTGAAGCTTCTAGTCAGAACGATTAGTTTAAATTCCGGTAGTTGTTTCTGTGGTCCGTGCTCTTAGGCGAAGAGTAAGCTATATTGGGTTAGGACGTAGTGCCAGACTGAAGTCCCACACTTAAGAAATAGCTCAGAAACAACCTCAACATACTAATTAGAGGGTAAAGTAGTAGCTAATCACTAATCAAATAATAGGGAGGAGGAAATAACGGGAAATAATCATAATGGTAAACCAGAGTCACCGGTTGGAGTAAGAATTTTGTGTCGAAACGAAAGTCTCATCTGAGAATTCCAGTCTATGATGGGTGGAATAAGCCTCTGGATGATGGTTTTTTTATCTTCAAACCCATCTCTTGCATGGGTTGATTCACTGTAATGGGTTTGGTCATCTACTCTGTATTAATGAAATTGAAGGAGGGTAACGGTATCTCTGCGGCAGAGAAAGAATGGATCTTTGGGATAAAATCTGCACAAATCTCCGGACCCGGTAATGAAAATACCTAAATTACTCATTTTTGTAAGATTTTTCAACAATGAATAATCTGAGTTTCTGGGGTTTTCTTTCTTTTACAGGAAAATTACGGTTTAGGATGTGTCGAAAAAGCGATCAATGGATCTTCGGTTGCTTCATGGGGTTGCGTACGGGCATCCGTGGTTCGGTAGATGGGGGTAAAGATTCTGCCATGGAAGCTTTGGAGTGACCGAAAACAATTACGACAGAGCAATCGACATTCTTAGTTCAATTGAACTTGATAAGATCATCCAAGATTTCAGTAACACGAACCGATGCAGAGAAATCAAGCAAGTCATTCGTTATTACCAAGATTTGAGTGAGACCCAATTGATCACAATCAGAGATCTTCTCAGAGTCATGCTTACTCTCAAATCCCAAGCTCCTGCGCAGAGGAAATCGATCATGGCTACCGCTCTTTTCTACTTCTTCAAGACTTTCAACCAGAAGAGCCCTGCAAAACAAGGATCTTGTGAGAGAAAAATCTGTGAAGTCAATACTGCAATCGCTAATATGGATAGCAGATGGCCTGCAAGAAGATTAGAATATGCAGCACAAATCATTGTTAATGCATTGAAAGAAAAGAAAGAAAACAAGTTTAGCCATGGCGGGATGAGTCGGCAGGAAGTGCAAGACGCAGCTCGGCTGCACATTGGTGATACGGGTTTGCTAGACTATGTGCTGAAATCGATGAATAATGTAATCGTTGGAAGTAACATTGTCTGTCGTGCTGTGAACCCATCAACTCGGGGAATACACGATTCATGAGCTTGGTAATTGTGTTCTGATCAATGAACCGGAACCTGAAATAGTTCCTGAGCCACTTCCAGTACCTGCTCTAGCGCCTGGGGCTGATGTTTACAGTGATGTCGTCTACTTGTATACAAATGTACTATTGGGTTACCCGGAATCAGAATTGGTTGAGTTGGCGACTCGGGCAATTTAGGACAGCAAGCACTTTGTGAAGGAGTGGCCATTTAAGGATGAAGATGATCAATTTCTGAGATTCATTTGCCGATTGATGCCAAGTTCAAGAGAGCTAAAATATGAGTTTACGAGGGGCCTGGTGAGCTTATAGTGGTTCCACCGTATGCTACAGTTGGTGAGCTGAAGGAAGCAGTACAGAGTGCAATGAGGGATACTTACTGTATTATGGAACAGAACAGGTTGTGGTAACTGATATTGAAGACATGGAGGGAATGGAGGATGAGGAGGTTCTATTTGGCGCAGTTCAGTCAGGTTCGGAAGTTTGGGTGAGAGGGATTGGGATGGATTTGGACACTGACTTGAAGTATGAAGGTGAAGTTGACAATTTGACAGTGAGATGCGAATGTGGGGCCCGAGATGACGATGGAAATAGGCCATCCTCTCCTACTTCAATGAAGGCATCGAGTGATTTCTTAAGTAAGGCGCATCCATCGCTCGGGATGGAGGTTGCTTTTTCTTGACTGTAAGCTGCTTTCTTAGTTGTAGAAATCCATCACTAGTCTTTCACAACGAATAGACACCAACCATCATATGTGAATACGGTACGTACTGCTTGCCCTCTTCTCTTGCTTTCCATTTTTCGTAATGTGCATTTAAGGACTTTTTCCCTTGTATAGACTCTTTCATAGAGAGAGATGAGTGAGAGAGCCGACCGGACCTCTAATAAGATAAGCCAAATTTTCCTTCACTGCAACAAAGGCTTACCCCACAGATTCGCCATCAGCATATCCATAAGTAGTACTTTGTCTGCAATCGGTAACTTAATTAAGTCTGAAAGATGGCACTCCTTTCATAAGAACTCCCTTCTGATATTATACGGAGGCATTAGTTAACCCGGTGTATTCGTAGCGATAAGGCCACTAAGGTCCACCCCTTCTTCTTTTTCTGTTACGAAAAATATGTCCTCATCCTCGGCCAGAGGTACCTCTGCGATCCATAGCCCTAGAAAAGTGAAAGACTATCGGTGTAAAGACTCTCAGCTAGTCGGGAAAACCCCTCTATATTTTCAAGTCCCATTCCATTGGTCGGCTCCCTCAACAAGGGGTTCGGAATTCTTTCTTTCTCTTCCGGCCCTTTTAAGTCCAACTGCTCAGATAGCAAAATCGTAAGGTTCACAGTCTGAATCTCTTACCTTATTCTCTCTTGGTAAGAGAAAAAAGTCCTATCCTTCAGGGCAGTCCTTGCGGAAGTTGGTGCTTAGCTTAGCCGTCCAATCGTGAAGTGAAGTTATCATAAGCGGATTTAGGGCTGGCTTCTTCCTGAGCTCTAGTTCAGTTCCTCGGATTGAGATAGAGAGCCTACCGACCCCTTCCCTTACTCAATAGGACTAGCTATAGAAAAAGTTTATATAGATAAAGTCAGGTGTGAATGATTGGCTTGTCTAAGGCTGACCGTACCTAGTGCTTTGCTTAGTTAGTCGTCTTTGCTTTGGAAAGCGAGAAAGATGATGTTGGAAAGCGGTTAGGAAGCAGCTCCTTATAAATAACCAAACCAGGGGCACTGACTTTCATTCCCGAAGGCTAGGCAGCAAGTGCAGAAAGGACTTCAGGGGAGGACTCATTTATGTGAGAAACGATCTTATGAAAGATATTTTACGGATTCGATTACAGCATATGACAGATGCTTTAGTTTACTTTATATCTGGTTATTCTAATAGGTAATTCCTCTTTCTTTCGGTCTTACGATCCGCTTAGTTCTAGTAGAAGCTGTTCCGGTCATCGTAACATCAGTCGGCGATTCCATTCCTGCTCCTTTGAATGAGAAGAGGCCGTTCTTTAGACCTTTGAAAAGTCGTTTAGTTGCCCATATCCCTGATGGGAAGGAGAGGTGACTTGAGAGTCGGGTTCCTAAGAAATGCCTGAAAATAGAAGGTCCTCTTCTCGCACAAGAGAACTCCCCCGAATAGAGATCTTGTCCTGCTCGGTTTCCAGTGCTTCTAGTAAGCTAAGCGTTGGAACTTTTTCTAGGAGAGGAACCTTAACTAGAACCCGGAACCGAAGGAGATGCTTCTTGTCTTCTTTCGATCATCAATCGGTTGAATAAGATATTTATTACTGCCCTTAAGCCGGGTAAAAGGTATTGAAGAACTTTCGAATCACTTGCTGGTGCTTTAGTTGATCCTAGTGAGGAAGGGGTCTTACTCTGCCAACACGGCTTTCGTGAAAGCTCAGGAAGTAGGGGAAGCTAACCCAGCAGTTGCAGTTCCGTGTTCCTATTGGGAAGCGGATGTCACTAGTCCTGGTAGTCTGTCCCCTCTAGTGGTCCTAGCCAGTCCAGTTTCAGCAATGAAGGCCCGCAGCAATCAAGGGCACCAACAGCTGTTCGATAGTCCAATCGTCAAGGTTTCGTCCAATCCTGAGCTCTCAACAGGCCTAGCTAGCTGCCTTAGAAGAAGAAGAAATGAAACCGAGGCTCGCACAGCACTAAGAGTAAGTAAGAGAGGGTCCGCAACTCTCGTTGAAAGAGGGATTAGCTATCCGCTTATATCCGATCATCAACTGTGCAACAAGCAGTTCCAGCTGATCCATCCCTTCTCCCTCACGTCACTTTAGTTCATCCTAGTTCTAAAGAAAAGAAAGGTTCTCTTGCTCGCTACTGGCTTGGTACTGGTCCTATGTGAGCCAACCAGTCAGTCTTCCGGTTCTTCCGATCCTATTAGTAAGTCAGTCTTATCAGCGAGTGGGAAAAGCGATAGGGAAAGAATGTTTAATTATATTAAGAAGAAGACAGAAGTTCTCTTCACCCAAGAAGCCTGGGCGCCGGGGCTTAGACAGCAAGGAAGTTAGCATAGGCATCTCGTGACCCAACGAAACTGGTGACCCGGGTTCAAGCTCTGAAACCTGCTTTCGTGTATTCCTTCGCCCCCCCCACAGCCTTCGGGGTCAAATCAGGAAAGGGATTGACCACAGCACTATGCAAGCTGTTCCGCGATTAATCTTCTTGACCTAAGGCATGGGGTTTCCTTCGTCACCGTCCTTTGGAACTCTCTTTGCTGTCCTGCTCTTGCAATAACCGGTGGTGGCCTTGTAAAAGTCTCCGCTCTTTTGGTGCTATCATCGTATAATCATCGTATATATTTAAGATCACGTTTCTAATTATTAATTTATTAATATAAGTGCGAAAGGATTGTAGGCTAGATTCAAGGTATGCCTAAAGGCCATATGGTTGATTGATTCTACTCCACTTTCCAGATTGGGTTGGTGTTCAGTCTACCGAATTTATTAGTACAAGATCGAAAGCTTTGCATTCCAAGTGAGATGCCCAAGAGAAAAGGAAGGAGGGGAATCTATAAAGAAAATAATGAATGAAAAAGCGTGACGAGAATCCTAAGATTCTCTAGATTTGATCCTGATCGGGCCATTACGAGGACCTTCCAAGGGACAGGATCCCAGGTTCCGTAAGGGGTCGTTTTTGTGGCCGCGTCAGGGCGGGGGCGCAGTTGCGCATCGAGTAGCAAAGGGTGTCGCGGAAGCCCATGAGGTAGGCGAAAGCCTCGGCCTCTAAATTGGAAGCTTAAAAATGCAAAACCATGCGTCGACTCTTTCCTCCACTCCTGACTGTGTCACCGATCAGGTGCAAACGCCGCTTATCGGCAAATCTACCTCGAAAAGAGGGGATCTCCTATTATGTAAAGGATCTAGTAGGTTGGGTAGCTTTTGCTATCTTTTTTTCCATTTGGATTTTTTATGCTACGAAGCAAAGTAAAATTCTTTTTCTAGAAGGGTTCTTCCTTACTTTTGGGGCAGTGGAACAAGTGCCAAGCGACCCCTGGCATTTCCCTATAACCATAGAAACGGAAGTTCTTGCCCTTTATTTAATCTTGCTTCTCTTTATAGTATCGGGCTTCATCCATTTAAAAAGTTTTTCGAAAGAACTTACTCATGCCACTTCTTTCGAAAGAACTTGCTTCTTTTGTCTTTTCCTCTTTATAATTATCCAATTTCAGTTTTCGGTCGCCTACTGCGATATTCGAGCCGGTTCTCCAGCAATTTCTTTGAATTCTGCTGATCCGGAGATTCCACCGGAAACCGGCATGCCTCAAGGCGCACCCGGGCATGAAATCCGGCACCCGATCCCGCCGGATATTCCCCGGCTAGACCAGCCCTTAATAACAGATCAAGAGCGTTTCATAGAGCTAGCGCCTTCAGATTTATTTTCTGGGTCATAACCGGATAACGGACTTGGCGGGATTCGCCGGCCGGTTAGAAAGGGCCGTTCCGATAGAAAGGAATATAGAAGCTGCTTTGGTCTTCGATGGCTATGCTCCCGATCGAATCAGGTTTCGGATAAACGAAATCAGGGGAATCCTCTTTACCCATCCTACTAGGATGCTCCCTTTATCGGAACAAACCCTTGACCGATACTTAATGGAGATCCAAACGAATGGAACGCGGCAGAGCGCTCCTTATATGCGGGTAGTACACGCCATTCGGAATAATAAAATTATTCTTTAGGGAATCCCTTCTCTGAATCGTTCGTAACAAGGTAGCCGTAGGGGAACCTATGGCTACAAAATAAAAAAAAATTGCTTTTTCTTCTTTCTTTTTTTTCCGGTATGCCGCTCCGCGAGCAAGGAGCGAGAGAACCAAGTGGGCTGTGGTGATGTCAGAATTTTCACCTATTTGTATCTATTTAGTGATCAGTCCGCTAGTTTCTTTGATCCCACTCGGTGTTCCTTTTCCATTTGCTTCCAATAGTTCGACCTATCCAGAAAAATTGTCGGCCTACGAATGTGGTTTCGATCCTTCCGGTGATGCCAGAAGTCGTTTTGATATACGATTTTATCTTGTTTCAATTTTATTTATTATCCCTGATCCGGAAGTAACCTTTTCCTTTCCTTGGGCAGTACCTCCCAACAAGATTGATCCGTTTGGATCTTGGTCCATGATGGCCTTTTTATTGATTTTGACGATTGGATCTCTCTATGAATGGAAAAGGGGTGCTTCGGATCGGGAATAACCTATAGTGATAGGGCAAAAATCGGGGGGAAGGACAAAGGAAAGAGCGATGCCTACATTAAATCAATTGATTCGTCATGGTAGAGAAGAAAAACGGCGCACGGACCGTACTCGAGCTTCGGATCAATGTCCCCAGAAGCAAGGAGTACGCCCGCGTGTTTCAACGAGAACACCGAAAAAACCTAATTCAGCTCTACGTAAGATAGCCAAAGTACGGTTGAGCAATCGACATGATATATTTGCTCACATTCCAGGCGAAGGTCATAATTCGCAGGAGCATTCTATGGTCTTAATAAGAGGAGGTAGAGTGAAAGATTCGCCAGGTGTGAAATCCCATTGTATTCGAGGAGTCAAGGATTTGCTGGGAATTCCGGATCGAAGAAGAGGCAGATCCAAATATGGTGCGGAAAAACCCAAATCGATATGAATGGAAGATGCCTCTGGAACTTCTTTTTCTCGGTCAGTCGAGGGAACAACCACAACTCACTAGAATTCTTCACTACTCCTACAGGCTTGACGGAGTTAAGCTGTCTGGAGTCGAATGTAAAAAAAATAAGATTCCCTTTCCTTCCGCCAGTATCTTCTGGATTTCAGATAGTTCATCTTTGAGTAGTAGTAATTCGAGTCATTTTAATCCGACCGCTAATTGGAATGATTCACTTAGTGAACCCACGACGACTACTATTAACGATTATAGTTTTCAATCATCCGGCACTCAGGGTTCTTCTCATGGTATTTTTGAGGATCATCCGGGTCTTCACCCTTCCAGTGAACGTATAATAGAGCTTCAATCTGATATACACGAGAGGGGGAGTTGATGATTAACAGGAGTCCCGAAGATGTTATGGTTGCGGCCGAAGCTTTACATGCGGAAAGCGAAAATATCCCTTTTCTTGAGTCCCTTTTGAAGAATTTGACCATAAACGGAGTACAAGGTGAAGCCTATACGGATGCTCTGGATCTAGCGGGAGGAAATTGAGAGAAACCGGCTCCAGTGCACAAGGCGGAAGAGTAGTAGGGATAGAAGCGATTGTATTTCCGTCTTTAGCCGTGGGAATGCTCGCGTGGTGGGGGATCCTAACGGGACAAGCCATTATGGTGACAGAGACCATATCCCTATTAGACCCGGAAAGCCTCCAAGTAGCTAAGGAGGTACTTTCAGAGGGAGCATCCTCATTAGGGGAAGCGGACGCGACCTTGAAGGAGCAGAAGTACTTGGGAGCAGCGGCCATAGGCGCAGTGGCTGTAATAGGACTACTCGTGGGAGCCGCATCTACGTCTGGATAAAGAAAATAGATTCTTAGTTGCGATACGAACTGATGGTTAGGAAGAATACGGAGTAGCCCTTTGTCTTCCAACGTCGTAACCTAGTCCCCGTACTTAGCATTTTGGTTGCAACCCTCTTTCTTCATTATCAAGTGGGTCCATTATAAAAGGAATCCAGTTGGTAGTATGTCTTCATGAGCAAAGGGGGTCTGGGCTTCTAAATAGGGATCGGGCGGTTCGGGATCAAATCAAACAAAGCTTCACCTTAACTACGTACAAGGTACCTGTGAAAGCCCTGCCAACCGTTGACTGGGGTGGACGCATGCACTCGCAACACAAAAGACAAGACGAAGACGCTCCATATGATGGCTTTCTATCCCGTGCACTAGCAGCATACAGAGCCGGTTCCCTACAACATTGAATCTGTTTTGATAGACTTTTTTGAAAAAGGATTACAATAAGGCTATTCCTGTCGTAAAAGCCAATCAAAAAATAATAAGTTTTACTTAAAAGTGATAAAAGCTGCCAAGTAGGAGAAGCAGCCAAGGAAGGAGAAGAAGCTCTTCCCCCTTTAACAGAAAAAGAGACTGCAGAAGTGCTCAGGGTCTTGAAGAAGAAGAAGAGTGAGTACGATGTCGTCGAGCAGCTGAAGAAGACTCCAGCTCATATCAACATTCTCTCGCTGCTCCTTACTTCAGACAAACACAGGGACGCTCTGCTCTCCATTCTGAAAGAAGCACATGTCCCGAATGACATTTCTCCAGATGCACTCCAGAACATGGTGGGAATAGTTATGTCCCCCAATGTTATCTCCTTCTCAGATGACGAGATTCCAGGCGATGGAACCGGCGGAATTGCCCAATCCTATCTTTCCTTCTTTCCAAGCAGGCGAGTAGGCAGTTAGCAAAACAACTTCCACTTTCAAGTAGGCGGTTGGCTAATATTCATAGCTCCTTCTGTACAGCAGTTCAAGCAGGCAGTTGGACTCTTTATTAGGAAATCGCTAGGATAGGAACAACTACGTTGAGCTATGAACTACCTATAGCTCGGATAATGATACAACTGCTATAATAGATGCTATAGAGCAGCTATCAAAGCGAGACAACTCCACTCCTATAGAACAGCTATAGCGATACACTTGCTAAAGTGAGACAGCTCTGATCTACGACCACCCTGCTCTACTTGTCGAGAAGAAAGAACTCGCAAGGAAACCTTCCCAGCAAAACAAACACAACCAAAAACACGAGGAGAAATAGGAAAGACAGGTGAGTCAGGTGGTGGGACATGAAAAAGTATAGAGCAGGCAGCCCATTGTGTGGCGATCAAGCGTCCTTCGTCAAGTGCGGCATATCTCTACAGTTGATCGACGTTTCCTTCTCCTATCTCAGTGCAGTTTGTTAACGATGCGGCATACGAAACTGATAGCACAAAGTCGGTACCATTGACTGAACACAAACACAAGATCAATCAAGTCTCACATGTGAACGAAATCGAGAGGGAAGAGCATGGATGCTAGCAGCACCGGAAGTTCTCGTTCAGTATGAAGTTGAATGCAAGCCTATGTCCATCTCGTGTAGTTGAAGAGGGAAACCAACCCGCGACAAACTATACTTGAATAGTTTGATACACTCCGAGGGCAAAGAGTCCTCTGCGCCTTCCTTCTCCCTTCATTCCACACGTACCTGTTCTTCCTTCTAGATGGCGAGATGCACTGCCTTATCTTTTTCTTTCATATTATCCAGTGGATAGGTTGACGTGACACCTTACTACATTAATTCATCACAGACTCAAGTGGAAGATCAAACGCGGGATTGGACGGATGGCACCTTCCTTCATACAGGATCGATTTCTCGATCAAGTGTTGTCTCGCCTATGGGTGAAATCACTAAAGCCTATTTCCCCAAAAGAGGCATCAAATTTCGAGAAAGATTTGTCTCATATAGCGGGAAAACCAGTCAACATGAATTTCCCTTATAGCGACATGTCAGAAATGGAAAACTTTGATCTCGCCATGGCCAAAATCACTACTTTACTTTTTGGCATCTTTCAGGGGTCGTTCCTTAAGGGAAATCGAGTTTAGGCCAAAATCACGGGATCAATGATGTAAGTTTCGCGCATAGGTGGGAAAAACCTTCTCCTGACTGACCGGACCAATGCATGGAGAGAGTCTTCTGCTCTGATCATGCCACGGAAGAACTACTCTACTACGGAAACTTGACCTAAGCTGCTCTTTCTTCCTGGCAAACTACTCCGGGGACTAGAGCAAGGGTGGTGGGCGGGATAGGCTAGGCTGAAGACGGAGTAGCATCAGTCAACTTCCTTTCTTTGACCATACCATAGGATCAATTGTAAAAAAGTATGCCGCACCATGAGCATCTACGCTGCCTGAAAGAAGGAAAGAGCCTACCCCACATCTCTTTATCCAGAACGGTGTAACTAACGGGCCTGTGTAACTCATTCATCACGGTTGACGGGGCAATCCTTCCTAGGAGAGTGTGCTACTCCTTCCTAAGCCTTTTTGGAGTGAACTATAGTGGGTTGCGTTCTCGCTTCGTGTGCTTTTATCGCTGACAAGTCCTTTCCTACCTTTTGATCCCAAAAAGTGTAAAGAAAATAAAGATTGGGCTATTCTGTAGCGTACTTTCTCGATCGAATTGCCATCAAATCGTAGAAAAATTCTTACACATCGTGAGAGCTAGTCATTGGCTTCGTTAGCCGACTATATTAAAGAAATTGGATATCTGCCCAGACATTGTGAAAGATTTCATAGATAAGGTTGCCCTCTATCTATCTGAACGATACCTCTTGTGATGGTGCTACATCTCGCATGTACTTTCTTTTGACCTCACCTACCGCCCATGCCTGGGGGAAAGATCTAAGTTCTGGTCACATACTCGTTTTCACACATACGTTTTGAAAAGTTCTCCTAATAGCATTCGACGAAACGGCAACTCTTGCAGGGTATTATGGTAAAAAAAAAGCTTCATCCGCGGGTATTAGGACAACATAAATCTGTGACTGACGACATTGATGAATCGAACCTATAGCAATGCCGCTCTCCTTGCCCGCCCCATCCGCCCTTAGTCAGCTAACCAAGAATCAAAGGAATTTGCCCTTTCATCCGGATTTTCCTTCTGAGATTGGTTTTCCCTCCCTGACTCTGGGCTGGGTCGAGATCTTGGTCCATGGGCCCATTCTCAATTAGTCTTCCTGGACTATGTTTCTTACCCACCCGAACCACCCCTGCTAGCATAAAAACAAGAAAGTTCGGGCAGCGAGTCACATGTTGGAATGTCAGGATGTGGAATTTAGTTATTGAGATTAGATTAGTGATTAGTCACACCTACCGTCACCTATATTGGTCAGGTTAAGCAGCTGACTTCGCCCCAAGAGACTAGGAGAGTTGCATGTGATCAATTGTAAACAAGCTCTTGTACACCCATCTTCAAAGCCCGTCCCAATGTTGATAAGGCTTCAAGAGCAGTTACTAAGGAAGTGAAGTAAAAATACGCTAGTTAATCTGAGGTATGAGAGAGAAGCTCTGCTAGGGTTTCTGGTTTTGTGATGGGCGAGCGTTCGACAGGGGGTTCTTTTTCGACGGAAGAGGCTGATCTGTTGCTTCGGAGTAAGAAGAAGGTAAAAATGGCGGGGATTTCTTCGCCTCTGCGAGCAGATGCGGTTATGGAGGATAGTGCTCCTCTTAATTCGAATGGTGGAGTTGGCTGGTTCCGAAGCACAATCTGAGGTTCCTAGGGAGTCGTATTTGTCGAAGTTGACTAAGTTTGAGTCGAATTCTACTGAATTGGATGGAGATTGTGATTTGGAGAGTAAGGATAGTGATTCTGCTGATGATTCTGATTCGGATGATGAGATCGCTGGGGATTTTGCTGAGGTTAGGGTTTCTCTGTCTAAAGAGGAGAAACGGCGGTTGAGGTTACCATGGCGGAATGCGCTGATTGTGAAATTGTTAGGTAAGTCCGTTAGCTTTCCGTTTATGTGTGATCGTTTACAGCAGATGTGGGGAGCTATGGGAGATGTGAAGGTTGTGGATCTGGGATCGGATTTCTTTTTGGTAAGGCTTTCCAATAGAGATGATTATGATCATGTGCTTTTTGATGGTCCCTGGGTTATTGCGGGGCATTATTTGTCTATTCGGAAATGGCGTCCAGAATTTCGTCCCTCGGAGGCGTCTATATCCACCATTGCTGCGTGGGTGCGTTTGCCTGAAATTCCGATTGAATACTTTGATGAGGAAATCTTGAAGAAAGTTGGTAATATCATTGGACGTACGATTAAAGTGGATTTGAATACAATTCTGGTGAAGAGAGGGAAGTTTGCGCGTTTATGTGTTGAAATTGACCTTCGGAAACCTTTGCGTTCGAGAGTCTTGATTGGTTCGCGATGGCAGCGTGTGGAGTATGAAGGTATACATTTTTTTTGTTTTTCGTGTGGACGTTTCGATCTATGGGCTTTCTTTATTTAGTAAGGAGCTTTGTTAAAGAGATCGGAGAGGGGATATACTTGTAACAACGAAAGAAAAAAGGTTCTCTTTTTAAGCAATGGGGTGAATTCTGAATTCAAGAGGATTAGATTAGTTGTTTACTTTTATAGAAGCTAAGGCAAGAAGTAAATCGCTTTCAGTATCTCTTGCTTCTTTGGTTAGTTCAGTACGAGTGGCAGGCGCAAACTGGCACAGGCAATATATATATAATAATAATAAATAGGCGATTGAAGTAATAAAGTCAAGCTTTTGCCAGAGGATGAGTCTTTCAAGTATCGGTAGCATTCCCTTTATCAAAGTCTAGTACGCTAGGGACTGTCTGAAAGTGAAAGGCATCATTGGTAGGCGGCCAAGCGAACATTCCTGTGTGATTGGGGATAGGTAGGCGCAGTTAATCGACAATAGGGCAATTCGTTAATAGATATCTGTATAATGACTACCTCTTCTGAAGCCATACCGCGAATCTCTTGTCTTCTGGTAAACGGTCGGAATCAGTCCACGTTAAAAAAGCCTTCTTTTAAAGAGATCCCTTCCATCGGTCGTATCTGCCCTGTCTCAATCGGTCGAGCTGTCGTCCTGTATCGGTAGAAACTCTATCAATCGGTCTGGTCTGATCTTTCCATTCCCGGTCGCATCTGTTCTATTTAGCCAATCCCTTGCTGCTTGCTTCACCCCGCCCTGCCTGGTCATCGGTCGTACCCTATCGTCGAATCTGGAATCGAATCTGTGTCGGCATCTGTCCCACTGGCTGTTGAAGGTGCTGGCTGATGAAAGACATCCCCAGAATGCCCCCCTTTCGTGCCTATCTCACTTGTTTACAGCTCTTATGGGTCTTTTAGCGCTGCTTTCACATGATGCAATATCTGGGCCTCCTAGACCTGCTCTCTCGCCCAAGCCTCATAGCATTCATATTCCAAGCACTAAGTATTCCCTGCCTGCTCAAATGCGTCAATCCGCCTATCTGTACTCTTTCCCTCGCATAGAGAGCTCTAGTAGTTCTTGGTAGGAGGGAACTAATACCGTAGATAAGGTTCATTGCTATTTGCTCTCCCACTACGCTAGCACTTAAGAGACTATCTTAGCCGGATCACAATAAGGAATCTCCAAAGCAGTACTGCGGTACCAGTCCACGACTACCATTTATGTAACTGAACTTCCCTGCCCCCTGTCCACTCAGTCTCCTTTTCGGACTTCAGGAGCATTGAGTAAAGGGAGGCACGGGGGCGGGAAGATATACTCATTCAAAGGGAAAGCGCACCCCTCTATTTATTCTCACAAACAAGAAGAAGAGCTAGTGGAATGGACCCTTTCCTCATGCCAGTGGGGGAAAGAAAAGAGGCCCACTACGAGAGGAGAGAGTGATTCAGCTGCTAACAAGCGCAGGTTTTTCATTAAATGAATGGTTATTCGGGAAACGTCTGTTGATGAGGAGGTTATACATAGTTAAAAAAGGAAACCTGGGGGCGGATTCCACCTGGGCTCCGTTCGAAGAGACGAATAATGGTCCTTCTCCCTCACATGCTCCTTCCCATGAGCAACTCGGTTGGTTTCGTGAACGAGAGCGCTGATCACCCTCACGCGGGAAGATGAACATTGAAAGGGCTGAAAGGGGGATGTAGATGTTGATTTTGGAGGTCTTAGTTATAATGCCATCGACACGGTTGAGGCTTCTCCTTTTCTTTGGTCCCAACATGACCGACCAAGCGTAACGACCGCAGAAGGTACGGCCGGAGAATTCATCTCCAAGTCAACAGCATGTCGGACAGGTCCTGAGGAGGATATAGCCGAGTGAGTCTCAGACTTGTTCTCCCTTTGGAACTTTCTGGCTAATGACCTGTCGAGGACTCTTCAGTCAAGCGCATCCGAGCAACGAAGGTCGAGCTCCAGAATTCAAACGAGAATGGGGGTGTGAGATCAAAGTGAGACATGGATCGTGTGTTATAATAGGTGACCAGGCCAAGGGACGCTGTCGGAATCGCCCGGTTAAGTCGGACAGCAGTGACTCACTTTCAACCGACAAAGCACTTATTTCCTGCTCTTCCTGTTTGGCCAAGATGTGTTAAACGGAACCTTCTTCAAAAATTTCTCTAAAGATGGAGAATGGGACTACTGGTCTGCTGCTTTGACTTTTTCCAACTACTGTGACGAAAGAAAGCAAGGAAAGTCCGCTTCTTGCAGGTCCCAGGGTAATAAAATTATATTCCTCCAGTCCGGAAGCACTCAAGGCTCTCCTCTTGTCCATCTATTCCATCCTCAGGGGCAGGAGTAATGAACTTCATTGATTCCTCCTACTCCCCACCTATCCGCTCGCCTCGAACCAATGCGAGCCTTCTTTTCTTTGTCTCCCAGTGCCTGGAAAGGCAATGCCTTCGAGGCCAACCTCGATAGAAGCACCAACCGGAGAAGCAGCAGAGAATGGAAGTCCCTCTATTGAGTCTAGCTACAGACTCTTTCTTACTGGCTACCTGAGATAATAGACTCCTTGGATGCTAGCCACTCTAGCTACCCTAGCGACTAGCTTCCTTGTTTGTATAGGGTACTTGCCCGGGCTACTACTTAGGCGTTTAGCTGCTACCGACTCGGTAACTGATTGACTAGTAGTTACTTGCTCCAGTCCTTCAGCAGCCAACTTCAATGAATCTGTACGGACCTTAACCCGGGAAACAAGGGACAAACAGTTCCGTACTGATCCTTTTAGTCACTCACTTCTTTTCTTTAGAGGAGCGGAAAAAGAGGCTTGGAAAGCAGATACGGAAGTCAGAGGCTTACAGTGGCTTAAAAAAAAAAGGACAATACCACTACAAACGGACGTGACTCCGATGGAATATAGTCCCCAAAAAGGGCAGAAACTAAAGGATATCACCGAGGGAAAGGACAAACAAACAGAAGTGACTCCGCTAAAGTCTATAACTTGAGCTAAAGGAAGGAAGTAAAGACTTAGACTCAAAGAGGGCAGAGGGCTTGAAGGAAGGGAGGATAGAGACCCACTTTCTTCGCTTCGTTCAAGGAGACATAAAAGGAAAACTAGAATGAGTGGGGCTAAACCAACGAGTTGAGCTAGAAAGAACTGCCTTAGAAACTAAATACATACGGCAGCGGACCCGGGCTTGAGACCGAGGGGTACTTAAATCAATGGGTGTTGGCGGCTAGCTACCTTGTTGGATTAGTTACTTGCTATAACCCTAGTAGCTGGCTCTAGCCCTTCGAACTGCAACTGCTTCAGCAGGAGCTAACAACTCCTTACTGCCCGGGCGTCGCTTTAGCTACCAACTACTTACCGGCTTGCCCGAGCTCATAGCGCTTAGGATACCTTCAATGACTCGGCTAAGAAACCTCGGATTCCCTATAGAGGGGGAGGGGAAGGAAAAGGGTTGGGTGTATTTAGTAGACAGCTAGCTTCGTTGCTTTAGCAGCTACTGACTCCTTAATGACCGGACTGTTGGATTAGGTACTTGACCTGGCTACTAAACCTTAGAACTAAAGCTGATACCGATTACTAGATAACTGAGCTCCTTACTAGCTATAAAGGAGCTGGCTATAAACCGGAGAACTTCTAGCCGGAGCTAGAAACAAACTTCTTACTTGCCTTGCTCGAGCTCTGGTTCTTGCCGCAGCTACCTTGACTGTGACTCTACCCGGAACCCGGTCTTACCTAGGGATGGGGAGGGAAGGCAGAAAAGAGCAGATTAAGGCAGGGATGGGTGCTTAGGAGTAGTTGGATTAGGCACTTGAGAAAGACCTTCGCGTTGTCCTATAGCTGCAATCCCAGGGGAGGAAACCCCGTCTTTTTGTCCTCAAAAGTCAGTCCCAAGTATGCTTCGTGACTGGATCTAGAAGAAGCTGCCTTCACTGACTCTTCTAAAAACCAAACCCTTGGCTTGCTTCCCTATGGATTGTTAGGGGAGAGAAGAGGGGATTAAGGCAGAGGAGTTGTCTTAGTAGACAGCTAGCTTCGTTGCTTTAGCAGCTTCAGCCGTAGCTGCCAACAACTCCTTACTCGCTCTAGTCGCAGCTAACAACTGATTGAACGAACTCCATTAGTAGAATAGAATGGATCTAGCCCTTCAGCAGCTACAAACTTGTTACTAGCTCTCAACTCCTTACTGACAGGGCAGCTGTATTAGTAACGGGCTCTGGCCCTGGCTTTGGTTCTTAGACTGAAGCTGCGCTATGCCTTCGTTTCGGCGTTTAGCTTCAGCCCAGTGACACATCTTTCAAGACTAGAACAGCAGACGATGTAGCGATCGCTGATTCGTCTTATACCTTGACTTTGCAATTCAGCCACTAACAACTCCTTCACTTGTCAATTCAGTGCCTCCTCATTTTCTTTCACACTTTCAACGAAGACTTCCCGCTAACTAACCTTTAATAGCTTCGCTATCCTAGCCTGCCAACTCCTAGCTACTAGAGCTTTTAGCTCCCACTTTTGACTCTTGCAAGCGATCTATAAAAAGATATCCACAGTTGTATCCGCTGTTAGGTCTTGCTTTTCCTTCATATTCTTCTTTCCCATCTGGATGGGACTGGGAAGCTATTAGTGAGTTCTCCGAGCAGGGAATGGTAGTTCCTATGATAGGGTCGCTTGTAGTTCCTTCTTCTTCTCAGTCCGGATGGGGCTTTGAAACTATGCATTCTCCGATGAGGCTCTTTCGTTAGGAGTTTCATTCCTTGTTCTTAGCCTTCCGAAGGGGACTACTCTTGTTAGGGGACTTTTGCGTAAGCAATTAGGCCTATACTTGGTCACTCGCGGGCAAGCAATGAGAGATCTGGGTGCCGGTAGCTTCTCCGATCCGCGAGTTTAGTTCCTAGTAGAATCTTTTCAGACTCATCCACTGGCTTTTGACTTTGAATTCCACAATTGGATGGATTCTAGTTAGCCTTCAGAAACTCTCATCAAGCCAAAAACTGGCTTTGAAGATTGCTTTCGTAAAGGGTTATGTTGATGCAGTAGCAAAGACTGCCTTATCCCATCATAATTTTTAAATTATACCCTTCATGATCTGACTAAGATTACCGGCCTCATAGTTTTTCATACCAAAAGCCTCCAGCTGATCACAAAGGTTCTTCACCTTAATACAGTAAGAAGAAAGAGCCCCAACTACCCCGCTTCAGGCCATGTTGTTCAGTCTCCAGGCACTGACGCTTACTTGCGGTCGCATGTTCATTAACTTCCCTCAAAGTAAGCCATGCCTTTCTTGGGTCTGTAATGCCCCCATATATGGGGGCGCATCTCATCAGCTACAGACACTATGATCGCATGCATAGCCCTACCAGACCAGAACAATAGCTTCTTACTCGCCACATCCTCCGGTTCACCTTCCGCACCACTAAAAATTATCCAACATTCCTGGCCCATCAAGAAGCACTTTACCTCTTCACTCCAATTTACATAATTTTCGCCATGTTGGAGTGAACGGCACACAATCGACAAGCCAGACATTATTTCCAATGCAAAAAAAAAAGAATTTGACGATCTGATTCTGGAGGAGAATACATGTCCACGAAATTTTCTCAATATCTTATTTCCAGAGGCACTGTTCATCAGGGATCTTGTGCGTATACTCCTGGAATAGCTGAGAGGAAAAATATATACTTATTGGAAACGGTTGGAGCTATGATGTTTGGGATGAATGTACCTCGTTTGGGCAGAAGCTGTGTTGACCGCAACATACTTGATCAATTGCATACCGTCTAAGTTCTTGCTGGAAGCATCCCGGATTACTCTCATTTAAAAGTCTTTGGCTGCTGTTCATATTCTCTTTTTTTTAGTTTCTTTAAAGAAAGCGAGCTCAACGAAACAAGCGAAGCGAGCAGCAGGAGAAGACCGGTAGTAGAAGGTAACAAACTAGAGACTCAGAGAGAGATCAGAAGCGAAACT